CACAACATTGATACAATATTGGTGGAAAAATAAATTAAGTAAAAAAATGAGGTTTATTCACTAAAATAAGCAAGTGAAATCCTTTGTGTTTTTTTATTTGTTCCTTAACTCATTGACAGTAATCTCAAAATTTTATATTTTTTATATTTATAGACCCGATTACTTCATTTATTTATTCACTTAATCTTTTTCTATCTATTTTATATATATCAATAAAATTTATATCAATAAAATATAAATAGATTTTTGTCGTTATAAAAGACACTCTTTTATAGTAACAATAATAAATTTAGTATGATATAAATAGAACAAAAGAGGAAATAGCAAAGAAACAAAAAGGTTATACAAGGCTATATACAAATCATCCACATTTTTTTTATTTCATTAATTGAATTTTATTTGTTGATTAGGGCGAAGTTCCGTAAAAACCCCCGCCCTTTTTGAAATATCATGAACAGTTCCTGTAGGTTGAGCACCTTTTTCAAGGAAATATAGAATAGCAGGAACATTTAAATAGATTTGATTCTTTATCGGGTCATAAAAACCCACTTTACGAAGATCTCTTCCCTCTCGTCGGGATCGAACATCAATTGCAACGATTCGATAAATGGCTCATTGGGATAGATGAACAATACTCCCCCCCCCCTAGAAACGTATAAGAAGTTTTCTCCTCGTACGGCTCGAGAAAATTCTAAATTATGTCTATGTATAGAATCATAATATCAAATAGATCCATAAAATCATCAAATTCATTATATTATTGATTTTAGTTTAAATACTTTTTCTTAGTCTCCCCCCCCCCCAAAAAAAAAAATTATTTGTATCCTCATAACTCAAGTTGAATAACTCTCAAATAACTCAAAAGAAACCTTTTAGGTATTAAATTTATTGAGTGGTCTCTAACCCTTTTTGTCTGTCTCCTTTAGAATCTATTTTGATTCTTAAATATGATCTGGTTGTTGAGACAATTGAAAACGGTATTTCCTTGTTCCAGGATCTTTATCTTTGCCTTGAATCATTGGGTTTAGACATTACTTCGGTGATCTTTAAATCGTTTCAAAACGGCAGCAACATACCATTTTTTGTGATTTCTTTCTATCAAAGAATCGTATGAATGGTTGATTCCTACGTAATACACTTTACTTTTGATTTGATCAAAAGAGTTTTACCAATTCCAACAAAATTAACTTTAAAATTTTATCGAATTGGATCCTTTAGATTTATATATCTAAAATATACTTACGAAGTTGTTCCAATTTATTGATCGATACTAACCTTAGATTCTTGCCCTTGAGAAATTAATCAATACGTTCTACTCGAGCTCCATCGTGTACTATTTACATGGCAACACTCTGGTTCCAGTGGAACAGAACAAATGATGTCGAGCCAAGAGCACTTTCGTTCCTATATAATATAAAAAAGTGGTGGATGTAAGAATCCACAGCTGATCATGTCCTTCAAGTCGCACGTTGCTTTCTGCCACATCGTTTTAAACGAAGTTTTACCATAACATTCCTTCAGTTTGGAACCAGTATGTAATTGATTCAATTATGGAATCGTGAATAATCATCGGTTCGGTCGGTACATAATAATCTATACTTTTTTCTTCTATATGAAGAATGGATAATGTATGACGAAGTCTCAACAAGAATTCAATCAATTTAACCCCATTGTTTCTAATTATTTTTTTAATTATAACTAACATAACATGAATAAATAAACACGAATAAACAAGTTATTTTGAATCTCTATCTTCAAGTAACGTGATAGGATAAATTCAACAATTTCACACTTCTTAGAGTACCAAGAACTCATAAGCAATCATTAAAAAGATTTAATTGATTGAATAGTTTCCTACCCTATATCATTATTTGCATAAGGTTTTACAGTAAGTACCATTCGCTTTTTATCATCATTAAGAGAAAGATAAATCCATATTGGATTAAACCATCAATGATTAATAAAAAAAAAGACTGATGTAAGGAAAGATTGAAGATTTAGGTTGTTATTTTTTCATATTTCATATTGTAAAATCAGTAATATTTAACAAATCCAAATTTCGTTTCATATGCGTGTTATTTGAACTCGATTAAATTTGTGAAAAAGATATGAAAAAGATATGATTAATAAAAAAAAAAAAAAAAGAAATAAGAATCACATTCTATAACAATATTATACTCCTAAACGGAAGACTGGTCGAAAAGACAATCTTTATTTTGATATATTTTATTATGATATAGATTATGATATAGATATATATTTTATTTTTTATTATAAAATAATCAAATTATAGATTAATAAAATGACCGTGGGTCAGGTATGTTCTGGGACGGAAGGATTCGAACCTCCGAATAGCGGGACCAAAACCCGTTGCCTTACCACTTGGCCACGCCCCATTTCTAGTCGACACTAATAAACACTAATATTGGTACTGGTTGTTCGTCAACTCAAGTCTAAATATCTATTATCTATAAAATAGATTACTAGAATTTTTATACATGTAGACGTAGAATTAAACAGAATTTATTGATCATTACATATAATTCAATTAAGATATTGTATGAAAGTATGGTTTATTCTATTCTCTTTTGATTTGAGAATTGAAGGATTTTTGATTGGGTGAGTTCAAATCAAAGAAAGTTTTTTGGTCTATCTTATTTTCTTTTTATTCATTTTTCTTTTCTATGAATAATAACATATTTATAATAATAAAATAATAAAAAACTCAATTTATTAATAACTCAATCAAAATAAATAAAATACAATTATCCTCAAGAACAAAATGTTTGTTATGCTTAATATATTTAGTTTGATCTGTATCTGTCTTAATTCTGCTCTTTATTCAAGTAGTTTTTTCGTCGCCAAATTGCCCGAGGCCTACGCTTTTTTAAATCCAATCGTAGATGTTATGCCAGTAATACCCCTGTTTTTTTTTCTCTTAGCCTTTGTTTGGCAAGCTGCTGTAAGTTTTCGATGATATCTTTAATTTAATAATGTCTAGACAAATTCATGATTTATCGAAAAAAAAAAAAAAAATTCAAAGAAAAGAATTGATAAGATCAGATAAGTCTTACACCCTCAATTCAAATATTGAAATTCTTGTACAACCGCGAAAAATCTGGATCACCCCACTTTATTTCTTGGTGTCAAAATAAAAAATCAAAATAGTAGGGTATGCGGTATAAAAACGGAGAATCTATTCTCTTTTTTACTAAAAAAAATCTTGGAGATTATGTAATGCTTACTCTCAAACTATTTGTTTACACGGTAGTGATATTCTTTGTTTCTCTCTTTATTTTCGGATTCCTGTCTAATGATCCAGGACGTAATCCTGGACGTGAAGAATAAAAGATAAGGTTTTCCTTGCTTGATTTTTAAATGTTCTTAGTAGGATTTTATCTATTACACATTTTTAACTATTAAAAATAAAAAGAGCTCGCGAAAAATTCGAAAGAAAATACCAAGTCATCAACAAAAACGGAAAGAGAGGGATTCGAACCCTCGGTACGAAAAACTCGTACAACGGATTAGCAATCCGACGCTTTAGTCCACTCAGCCATCTCTCCTCCCAATTGAAAAAGGATAATACTATGTTACATTATAAAAAATAAGGATTGAAAGAGCCCTTCATAATATTTTTTTTCATCCGAGAGTGCTTTTTAGTTCCACGGCCCGGCTAAGTACTGACCAGGCCGGGCCCGCCATTTATTGTTCCAACGAATCATAAATAATTTTTTTTTATTTGAAAACTAAAATACTTGCTTGTTATTACGATTGGAAAAATAAAAACTCTTTTGATTTCTATGATATAGAATCAAATGATATCGAATCAAAGTGTCGTTTCTTATCTTAATTTTTTATATTTATTCTTTATTTTCTTTATTCCTTTTATTTTAGTAAAGTAAATAAATAACAAAAAGGGAACTGTGGATTCTTGCACAATACATTTTCATGTATGTTATGGCTTAAGTAGTTTTGTCGAGACGTCTAGGTCAAAAACCTCCGGCAAAAAAACACTTGTTATTTAGTTTTAGTTATTGAAATTTAATGAATTCTCTTTTCCGAATCTCATTGGGTTCTCTGATACAACACGTAAACGCTCTAATTTTCATGATTATTTTATGATCCTATCCTTTCTTTTTACTCTTTTCACTTTTTATTACGACCCATTTTCTTGTTCGACAAAAGGTTCATTTATATACAATAATCGGATTGTAGCGGGTATAGTTTAGTGGTAAAAGTGTGATTCGTTCTATAATCCTTTATATAGTTAAGGGGTCTTTCGGTTTGATTAATATTTCATTCCGACCAAAAACTTTATTTCTTAAAAGGATTTAATCCTTTACCTCTCAATGAAAAATTCGAGGAAGAATATACATTCTCGTGATTTGTATCCAAGAATCAATTAAAAATTGAAAAATTGGATTATGAGATTACGAAACATAATTTTTTTTTTTTAATTAGATCAATACTTCTAATTGAATAAGTATGAGTAAAGGATCCATGGATAAAGATAGAAAGTGGCTTTCTAATCGTAACTAAATCTTTAATTTGGAATTTGTATTACGGAAATTGAAGCAAAATGGCTATTAAACAATGACTTTGGTTTACTAGAGACATCGACAAATTGTTTTAGCTCGGTAGAAACAAAATGCTTTTCCTAAGGATTCTCTCACATAGAAATAGAGAACGAAGTAACTAGAAAGGTTGTTATAATATAATCCCCCTCTTTTCTATAGGGATCGTCTAGAAAGCGGGTTGTTCTGAATACATTCAGACAGAAAAGCTGACATAGATGTTATGGGTGGAATTTTTTTTTTTCGTTCATGTCTTAATATAGGAATTTATACATCTTCCATAAAGGAGCCGAATGAAACCAAAGTTTCACGTTCAGTTTTGAATTAGAGACGTTAAAAATGATGAATCAACGTCGACTATAACCCCTAGCCTTCCAAGCTAACGATGCGGGTTCGATTCCCGCTACCCGCTTTTACTTTATT